CTTTAATTGAGTAACATCTCTTTTTTTTAATTGACCTCCTCCTTAATCTCCAGGAGGTCAAATTCAGGTTGCAGTTCAAGTTAGTGAAGTTATTTTATTGTGATTCAACATTAAAAGAACAGAATCACGCTCTGTAGGATTTGAACCTACGACATCGGGTTTTGGAGACCCACGTTCTACCGAACTGAACTAAGAGCGCTTTATTATGATGGGAGATACGGATGTCAAGAAAAGGATTCTTTTTGTACCCCCAATACATCTTGTATGTATAGTATCATAAAATGGTAGATTGTGTCCAATTTGAATCGATCTCAATTGACCCCTCGTTACTGTCCATAGGAGAAGTGATAAGTAGGGATGACAGGATTTGAACCCGTGACATTTTGTACCCAAAACAAACGCGCTACCAAGCTGCGCTACATCCCTTTCATTTGTTGTACAGTGCCATTGTAGGGAATCCATGTTTTGTTTTCCACATCCTAATTTCCTCTATCTAAATAGAATTTCTTTTGCCATTTCTTCTTTTTGGTTTCATTCTCATAAAGAATTATATACATACCTAACGTATAAACGTATAAAGGAATGAATATTTATCAGTAGTGCTCAGGAAGGAGGGTTCATCTTTTTCTGTTTTAGGGACAGGTAGATTTCATCTACCGGATCGTTGTATATATCCATTTTGGTTAGAGATTCCCCGTACAAATGATCTTTAACTACATATGCATCTGATCATATATGTATTACAATATACAATAAAGTCAATAAAGTTAAAGAAAAAGAAGGAGGATTTTCAATGCGAGATATAAAAACATATCTCTCCACGGCACCTGTGCTAACTACTCTATGGTTCGGGTCTTTGGCGGGTCTATTGATAGAGATCAATCGTTTATTCCCAGATGCGTTGACATTCCCCTTTTTTTCATTCTAGTTATTGACATGGGAAGGGATCAAGAAGATTAGAGATACAATAAATTCTCTGCGACTAACCCCCCCCTTTTTTTCAGTTCTTTAGGATAGGAAAGAAAGAGTAAAGAATAAAAGTGGATTGAATCTCATCGAAACTCGGGTTCGGGTTAATATAGGGAGAACAGAAATGGAAATGTGGGTCGAGGGCAGGCTGTTCAAGATCATACAAGATACTAAATGAAATACTGGGATTGGGAATAATTGATAGTTAGAAATATTTGTATTACTTAATAATTTGATTACTCTATTGATTGCAACGAAATCTTTCATAATTGAATTGGATTTCGAGTTAGCAACTTCTCGTCTATTTATTTTTCATTCCTTTCTTCTTCGCTTCGGTTCGAATCGAAAATAGAAGAATTGAGTGAATTCAAAATCCAAAGGAGGTTCATGGCTAAGGGTAAAGATGTCAGAGTAGTAGTTATTTTGGAATGTACCAGTTGTGTCCGAAATGGTTTGAATAAAGAATCGCGGGGCATTTCCAGATATATTACTCAAAAGAATCGACACAATACACCTAGTCAATTGGACTTGAAAAAATTCTGCCCTTATTGTTACAAACATACGATTCATGGGGAGATAAAGAAATAAATCGAATGGAACGCGTGTGCCACTCTTCCAAGGAAGAGGAAGAAATTACATATACATATATAATATATACAAATCCAGTCCTATTTTGGTCGGATCCGAAATGAATGAAGAAATAGGATTTTAGAAATAAGAAATAAACCATGGATAAATCCAAGCGGCCCTTTCATAAATCCAAGCGATCTTTTCATAGGCGTTTGCCCCCAATTGGATCGGGGGATCGAATTGATTATAGAAACATGAGTTTAATTAATCAATTTATTAGTGAACAAGGAAAAATATTATCTAGACGAGTGAATAGATTAACCTTGAAACAACAACGATTAATTACTATTGCTATAAAACAAGCTCGTATTTTATCTTCGTTACCTTTTCTTAATAATGAGAAACAGTTTGAGAGAACCGGGTCGATCCCTAGAACTACTAGTCCTAGAACCAGAAATAAATAAGCCTATTCCTCAATCGAATCAAAACTCTAATTCGAACTCAGATTGAAGTTTTGTTCGAAAAAGCCGAGAGATTGTCGCGCCGTAATGTAATAATAAAAAAAGAATGGGGGAAGAATAAATCTTTTTTTTTTTTTATTGAAACGTGTTCGTTCATTCCTACTACTTATCTTATCATACGAATTTCTACTATACCCTCCCGGAGTTCATTCTCCGGGGAACTCCGTTTAAAGTATTCCAGTGAATTCCTTCCAATCTCCTTATTTGATGATCGCATTGGAAATCGTGTCAAGACAATTCCTATTTGATATGGCTATTTGTGCAGGTATTTTACGATTAAGAAGCAACTGCCTCTTGTACAGATCAAGTATTAATCGACTATAACTATGGGATCCCCTATTCTCACGAGTTACTGCATTTATCCGAGTGATCCACAAACGACGAAAACTTCTCTTTCGCCTGCCTCTATCCCGATGAGTGGAAACCAAAGCTCTCATTTTCTGTTGAGTAGTAGTTCGAGTAAGTCTTGAATGAGCCCCTCGAAAGGTTGCTGCAAATAAACGAATTTTTGTTCTACGTCTCCGAGCTATATATCTTCGTCTAACTCTGGTCATTGAATCAAAAGAAACTTGGATGAATAACTAATTGATTTCTTTTCTTTCAGTCATTCTTTTCCCCTCTCCTGGTTTATTAATAACAAAACGGATTCTTCCGATGTATAAAATTAAAATACAAATTCCAATGGCTTTTGCTACTATAACCTTCCCAACCACGATTTTTTTATTTCTTCCAGGCATTTCACCTCAAAAAAAAAAAAAGAAATTGTACCGATATTAGGTATAAAATAAATCGTAAATGGACAAATAGTGGCTTCCATCGTTTCTATGGTTACTTCTTAAACGGCGAGGTCCTCTCTATACACCGGAGCCCCTTTCCTCATTTAATCAATGTTATTGGTAACTTGTACAGTTCACGCTCTTTGGCTCTACCGATGAATTATCGAGTAATAGGTCTTTTTTCAATGGGATCTATCCATACAGTGACGGCATTTAATTATGAAGGTTGAATAGGTAGCTGACCCTGTTAGTCCGTTCTTGCAAGAGTAGGAGCATAATCTTTCTGCTTCTTAAATATCATTCCCCCGCTTAATGGATAACCATTTGCTACCAATGGGAATTGCTTTTCATCTCAAATCGAGGTGATTGGATTTGCACCAATGGAAACCATAAATTCCATACAAATAGAGGTATACGAGAGATCTTTATTTTTCGATAGTGAATGGAGTTCTTCCATTCTATTCATTGGTACGAGTCATTGATACTGTAAAAATCGTCTCATTTGTTCTAGCTCATGATCTGAACGAGTCGCACATACACCCTAGTACATGTTCCTCGACGCTGAGGACATCCTCGAAGAGCGGGGGATTTCGTGACATTTCTGATTGGCTGTCTTGTGTTTCTAATAAGTTGTTTAATAGTTGGCATGCTGAATCATATACAGAATGGGCTGGTTTAGATCGATCCTAACCGGATGATTATGAATTACTTCCATTTCATATTTTACCCAGGTAAGAAGATAAAAGATCAAATAAGGGTTCATTCAAATTATGATTCGAAATGGAATCAAAGATTTATGCGAAATCCCCGGTATTTTCGATCGCTACAAGATCAACAATGCCATAATCTTGGGCTTCTGTTGCTGACATAAAAACATCCCTTTCCATGTCTTCGGATACAACCCATAAAGGATTGCCCGTTCTTTGTACATAAACCCTTGTGAGGGTTTCGCGGAGTTTCAGTAGTTCTTCCGCTTCCAGGATAAATTCTCCTGTGGGTGCCTCATAAAAAGAACTAGCAGGTTGATGGATCATAACCCTGATGATATAACATAATGAACGATTCCTCTATCTCGCATGATTGGGCGAAGGGAAGGGATAAAGAATAACAAGCAGGGAGAAAAAGATAGAATTGAACAACCGTACAGGCATCTTTTGTGCATACGGCTCTGTAATGGAATTTTTTTTCTCTTTTTTCATCGAAGAAAGAGACAAGTCGAATCTATCAGACCCAGATCGTTGAATGATCCATTTACCATCCTTCCTTTCGGAGTAATCAAAAAATACTATGATGGTTCCGTTGCTTTATATATTTATCTCGTCTGTGATTCAGCAATCCCAAAGTTTCTTTCTGATCCGATCAAATAAAAATAAGTAAAAAATGATCTTTTTTTTTTTTATTTTCACACTCTTTCATAACATAAATATTGGAAAGAGACTTCTGATGTGGAAGCAAAAAGGTTTGTGACGCTGAAATGGACCCCGATACATAAGATCAAGTCGGAAATAACCTTTCTTTCATACTACTATCTCGATACATAATCTCATATTATGAAAAAATAATAATAGTTTGCTCATATCGAACTTGAAATGCCATGCTATTATTACTTAATATTATTATTATTTTATTCATATTCCATATGACGAAGGCATAGTCTTTTTTTCTCTCAAATAAAAAAACTCATTGGCGCCAAGCGTGAGGGAATGCTAGACGTTTGGTAATTTCTCCTCCAACCAGGATGAAAGATCCCATTGAAGCGGCTAATCCCATGCATATTGTATGCACATCTGGTGGCACAAATTGCATAGTATCATAAATAGCTATTCCTGGGATTACCCATCCGCCGGGAGAATTTATAAACAAATACAGATCCCTGGTATCATCCTCTATACTGAGATATACCATGAGACCAACAAGTTGATTCGAGATCTCGCTATCAACTTCTTGGCCTAAAAAAAGTAATCTTTCTCGATGAAGTCGGTTGATTAGGACAAAATTCTATTCCTTAGGAACCGTACACGCACCTTTGGGTGCATACGGTTCAAAAAATCAAAATTGAGAAAATAAAAAAAAAAAAGAAATTGTCGATTCCAGCCCTATTTCTTTTTTCGTAGCGGGCTTTTTCTTCCATTTTTTAAGAAACATGAGTTTTGACTTGCTTCCCTATAAAATCAAAAAAGAATTCACTGAACTTATCGAGCTAACCCCTCATTGATGTATTGTTTCATCGAGATCTAAATCACGATGTAATTTTCTTGTTCCCGAATGGGCCTCTTCCACTCTTTTAGGTTTATGCTCTACTCCGGGTAAAGATCTGCCCGAATTCGATTTGCACATATAGGACAAATGATCCCAGTACCACTTCTTTTTGCTATGACTTCTTTTTTTTTTCAATTTGTTTCATTTTCATGCCTTCCACAAAATATTCGATGTATTCATCATATTATTCCATTAATTGGCAATTTGAGATCACTCATATGGTATAAAGGAATCATTTCTGATAGGGTGGTAATCATACATGGATTACCTTGGTATTTTCTGAACGGAGCCTGTATACTTCATTTTATTGGTCCAAGCCAACCATAAATTCTTTTAATTGAGAATATTGATCCTCCAACCAAATAAATTGATCTAATTGCACTTCACGCTTCGAATTATTGACGGTTCAATCAATCTTTCTTGGGCGAAACAGAGGATATCTCGATCGGGGGAGAGAACGGGGAAATCCCATATGACCCAATATGTCTGACAAGTCACACTATACGTCAACCCAAACTGCATCTTCCTCTCCAGGACTCCGAAAAGGTACTTTTGGAACACCAATGGGCATTAAATGAAAGAAAAATGAAGTATTCTATTTCACTTTGATGTGGAAACGTAACAAACAATGGTTTATTGTCTTCATAATATTGTCGTTTATCGTATTTTATCGATAGATTGGAAGATTCATAGAGGAAGACGGAATAAAGGAAAATTCTTACGAACGGATCGTTCGAATGAGAAACAAGTATCTATACATTCGCTCACAAAAAATAGGATTAATCCCCCCATTGCGTATTGGTACTTATTGGGTATAGAATAGATCTGCTTCTCTTTGTTCCCACGAACAGAATTGTTCAATTATTACTAACGGAACAGAATAAATATTAACCCTTGTTTCGAGATAATCCAATGAAAGGGTGAGGTCCATAGCATAGTTATTTCCAATGTGATAAAGTTACATAGTATCTATTTTTTCTTTGAGAAAGGGGTATTTCCATGGGTTTGCCTTGGTATCGTGTTCATACCGTCGTATTGAATGATCCCGGTCGGCTGCTTTCTGTCCATATAATGCATACAGCTCTAGTTTCCGGTTGGGCCGGTTCGATGGCTCTATACGAATTAGCAGTTTTTGATCCTTCTGACCCCGTTCTTGATCCAATGTGGAGACAGGGTATGTTCGTTATACCCTTCATGACTCGTTTAGGAATAAACAATTCATGGGGCGGTTGGAGTATTACAGGAGGAACTATAACGAATCCGGGTATTTGGAGTTACGAAGGTGTGGCCGGGGCACATATTGTGTTTTCTGGCTTGTGCTTCTTAGCAGCTATCTGGCATTGGGTGTATTGGGACCTAGAAATATTCTGTGATGAACGTACGGGAAAACCCTCTTTGGATTTGCCCAAGATTTTTGGAATTCATTTATTTCTCTCAGGGGTGGCTTGCTTTGGGTTTGGCGCATTTCATGTAACAGGCTTGTATGGTCCTGGAATATGGGTATCCGATCCTTATGGCCTAACCGGAAAAGTACAATCTGTAAATCCAGCGTGGGGTGCGGAAGGTTTTGATCCCTTTGTTCCGGGAGGAATAGCCTCTCATCATATTGCAGCAGGTACATTGGGTATATTAGCAGGTCTATTCCATCTTAGTGTCCGCCCACCCCAACGTCTATACAAAGGATTACGTATGGGCAATATTGAAACTGTCCTTTCCAGTAGTATCGCTGCTGTCTTTTTTGCAGCTTTCGTTGTTGCTGGAACTATGTGGTATGGTTCAGCAACTACCCCGATCGAATTATTTGGTCCCACTCGTTATCAGTGGGATCAGGGATACTTCCAGCAAGAAATATATCGAAGAGTTGGCGCCAGTCTAGCCGAAAATCTGAGTTTATCGGAAGCTTGGTCTAAAATTCCCGAAAAATTAGCTTTTTATGATTACATCGGTAATAATCCGGCGAAAGGTGGATTATTCCGGGCAGGCTCAATGGACAACGGGGATGGGATAGCTGTTGGATGGTTAGGACACCCTATCTTTAGAGATAAAGAAGGGCATGAACTTTTTGTACGCCGTATGCCTACTTTTTTTGAAACATTTCCAGTAGTTTTGGTGGACGGAGACGGAATTGTGAGAGCCGATGTTCCTTTTAGAAGGGCAGAATCGAAGTATAGTGTCGAACAAGTGGGTGTAACTGTTGAGTTCTATGGTGGCGAACTCAATGGAGTCAGCTATAGCGATCCTGCTACTGTGAAAAAATATGCTAGACGTGCCCAATTGGGTGAAATTTTTGAATTAGATCGTGCTACTTTGAAATCCGATGGTGTTTTTCGGAGCAGTCCAAGGGGTTGGTTCACTTTTGGACATGCTACGTTTGCTTTGCTCTTCTTTTTCGGACACATTTGGCATGGCGCTCGAACCTTGTTCAGAGATGTTTTTGCTGGGATTGACCCAGATTTGGATGCTCAAGTGGAATTTGGAACATTCCAAAAACTTGGAGATCCAACTACAAGGAGACAGGTAGTCTGATACAACATTGCTCCGGTATCTTTCGCCTCTATATTTGATTTTTTTGATTTGACATAAGGTACCGTAGAAATATTGATTTGAATCATCGCCTTTCTTTGCTCTTGTCCTTTCTTTATCTGGGAAATAATCCTAAATGAACAGGTGTGGAAGCTATAATTGTAAACAACGATCGAATCTATGGAAGCATTGGTTTATACATTCCTCTTAGTCTCGACTTTAGGGATAATCTTTTTCGCTATATTTTTTCGAGAACCGCCTAAGGTCCCGACTAAAAAGATGAAATGATTTTTCATTATCTTAATTGAAGTAATGAGTCCCCCATATGGGGGACTCATTACTTCAATTAGTCTCCGTGTTCCTCGAATGGATCTCTTAGTTGTTGAGAGGGTTGCCCAAAAGCGGTATATAAGGCGTACCCTGTAAAGCTTACAAGTGAACCAGATATGGAGATGGCGACTAAGGTTGCTGTTTCCATTATTAGAGAATTTCAAGACCACGATGGATCTATGCTACGATAAGATCGTTTATTTACAACGGAATAGTATACAAAGTCAACAGATCTCAACCAATGCAATAGTATTTATGGCTACACAAACCGTTGAGGGTAGTGCTAGATCTGGGCCAAGACGAACTATTACAGGGGATTTATTGAAACCATTGAATTCAGAATATGGTAAAGTGGCTCCTGGGTGGGGAACCACCCCATTTATGGGTGTCGCAATGGCTCTATTTGCGATATTCCTATCTATTATTTTAGAGATTTATAATTCTTCCGTTTTACTGGATGGAATTTCAATGAATTAGGTCCATAAGAACCAGAAGCCCTAGCTTTTCAATCAAAAATGAATCACTTAGGACTCAGATTTATAGTCCATTCTGGTAGTTTGACCGTGGAATTCCGTTGTTTCGGTATTTCCGGAATATGAGTGTGCGACTTGTTATAATTGATCCTATTGATAGTACAGAGAATGGGTCTGTCATCTCGACAGAGATGGTTCTGCCTCGTCGGATATTCATCCTAGTATCTGGAGCACGGAATATATGGAATAGATCAAGAAATATTTGAACTATGATTCATACCTACTATTCAGACCTCGTGACTGGACTTCAAAAAATTTTCAAACAAAGAGGTATTTGATAAATTGAACGATTTTTCTTCCTTTAGAATCATGCTTATTTTGACCGAAGGACAAATCTTTCTCTGGATTTTTAGTCATTACATCTATGAATAAGTGATGATCAAATAGTTCTTACTCATAGAACCCTTGGTCTTAGTTTTTGGGTTTTATTGAATCATCGTGGTTCTAGTATGAATCTGAGGTTTCAATCGATTCATAGGGTCTCAACAAGAGAATTCCTATCAAAAAAAAATAGTAAACAATAGTCAATCTGCATTACGCACAAACAAAAACAACAAATCAAATAACAAATAAATAGGGGAATAGAAGATTCAAGAGGCCTGTAACGATCAACATAAAGACAGATGAGCTAACTTGATATTTTGGCATTCTCATCACAACAAAGAAGAGAGTTCGGATTTTGGTTCCTTCGTATCTTCAGAGACGATTGAATCAAGTGGATAAATAAGAAATTTCAAATTTTCTATTACATATCCATTGTAATCAGTATTTGGGTGTTTCTGCTTGAGCCGTACGAGATGAAATTCTCATATACGGTTCTCAGAGGGGGAGTCCCCTTGGTTTACCTATCTCAATAAAGTATATGATTGGTTCGAGGAGCGTCTCGAGATTCAGGCGATTGCAGATGATATAACTAGTAAATATGTTCCTCCTCATGTCAATATATTTTATTGTCTAGGAGGGATCACACTTACTTGTTTTTTAGTACAAGTAGCTACGGGTTTTGCTATGACTTTTTACTATCGTCCGACCGTTACGGAGGCTTTTGCCTCTGTTCAATACATAATGACTGAAGTCAACTTTGGTTGGTTAATCCGATCAGTTCATCGATGGTCAGCAAGTATGATGGTCCTAATGATGATCCTACACGTATTTCGTGTGTATCTCACGGGCGGATTTAAAAAACCTCGCGAATTGACTTGGGTTACGGGTGTGGTTCTGGCTGTATTGACTGCATCGTTTGGTGTAACTGGTTATTCCTTACCCCGGGACCAAATCGGTTATTGGGCAGTAAAAATCGTGACAGGCGTACCTGAAGCTATTCCCGTAATAGGATCACCTTTAGTAGAGTTATTGCGTGGAAGTGCTAGTGTGGGTCAATCTACTTTGACCCGTTTTTATAGTTTACACACTTTTGTATTACCTCTTCTTACTGCCGTATTTATGTTAATGCATTTTCCAATGATACGTAAGCAAGGTATTTCAGGTCCTTTATAGAGAAGACAGATCATAGATATTT